TTTGGGCCCACCTTGAATCATAGTCATAGTTTTTAGGAGATACAGTCGTCCGTCGTGGATGAGGCTGCTGACTCGGAAGCGAAAGGGGGATGGCAGACCCCACCACAATAGGAGATAGAGATCGGTATCTTTGTCTTTGCCCGAATGAATTCGTTATGTAATTGTATTCAATCAAAAGACGGGCTTAGGCCTTCAAAGGTCCTGGCCTGTAATTACATTCTTTTTTCTATCTGCCCGGCTCTTGTCCCCCTTTGGAAACTCGTTGATGCGCTTCGCTTTGAAATATTCTTTACTCTCGTATAGTTTTTCACCCTTTCCACAGAGGTTGGGATGCTCGTGGATACATTATGGCATGTTTCTTAGGCTGATGCATACGAATTGGTTGAAACGAGCACTGGAGCTATATACTTATTGAAACCCCCATCTCCTGGTCCTAACCAAGAGTTCTACCCGATGTGATGTCAGAAGCGTTAATTCACTTACTGAAACCTATGCTTACTAAAAGAGCAACCAGCGAATCCAGATCTAATAAAGTATCCATTCCTCACTTTTAGACTTATCACGAGCGAAGAGATCTCCCATCACTGAAGAGGGAAATGCACCATGATTGCTCCCCAAAATATCTTGAAGATGTAAGAACTCGTGTCTATAGAGGACCGAACTCTACGTCTACGGACGGTCTAAGTCAGTGGTTCGAACCACTGATCGATGGATTACAAGTGGCTAGTCCAAGTTATCAGTATTCGATTCTATGGCCTATGTTGTTAGATAAAACCTTCTGTGAACGAATGCTCGTAGGTGATCCGTACGTTCCAGTCCTGAGAAAGCCTCTCTGCTAAAGGAATTTTATAGTCAGATCAACACGCCTAGCTTGCACTTATAAGATATTTCTAATATTTCCCACCGAAAACTGACATAACCACTTGAGGGAGACTCCGGATGAGAAAGATTGAACCCACGACGACGATTCTTCCCACGGAAAGGCTTGAAGCTATTATTGGTGCCCTAGAGAAGAGGAATTCCTATAGTAGGGGAGACCAGTCGATTCAAATAGAAAATGGGTGTAGTACTCCCGGTTCACCAGGTTTCATTGACGATTTGGCGCTTGAAACTGCAATAAATTGTTCTTTTCTTAGAGAATGAAATCCAAATATAATAAATAGAATTTGTATGCCCAAACTGAGGGCCGGAGCACTTGAAGATGGCATTTGGACACCTCTCCATACCGGAAAAACTCGTTGATTCAATTCTTCTTTGGGATCCATCGCTCCTGTCTGTTGTTCACCGGGTGAAGATTAAAGAGCGAAAAGGGCTGGTAACTCTTGGTAGTGATAGTAATTCTCCGATCAACAACTGAATCTAGTATTTCATCCTTTGATTCAGGCGAGTGGAACTCTTCGAAATGTTTTTGCTTTAGAAAGCGGTGTGGGAGTCGTCTCTGATATGGGTTGAGACCTGAGTTGGTACCATTGTGAAGAAGGACGGTTCAAGTACGGTCGTCAGAAGGTCACTCCGGCGAAACCATTGGTCCGGCTCAACCAAAACAGAGAAATATGGCGTGCTGGAAAAATCAACTGAAAATCGTGCTTGTTCCGCACTGTTTACAGTAGACCGTGTCGCCCCTTTTAATTACATCTATGTAAATAAAAACCTTCGTAGTAAAAGGAAGCAGAAGAGCAACAGCCATAGTGAGCGACTGACCGCCAAACCCCTTCTATTTGATCTATCCGTGAGAGAAGGAAGGAAGCGGGAATCCTTAGGTTCAGGAGTGAGGCAAGGAGATCCGCTTTCGCCTATTCTTTTTTGTTTAGCTGAAGATGCTCTTAGTAGAAGCCTTTTGGCAGCTCGCAGTAATGGTTTGATTAAAGACATCTCTGTGCCCAGAGGTTGTGTTGCTCCTTCACATGCTCTTTATGCTGATGATGTGTTTCTTTTTTGTCGTGGCGATTCTGCTTCCCTTCGTTGCTTTCCAACCGCCTATGAAACTACTTGATCTACCGACACTGGCTAGATAGATTCACTCATGTACTTTCGTTCTTGACTGGTGAACCCGCCGGTGAGCTACTATTGGTACCTATCAATTCCTACAAACCTACCCTCCCGCTTACTAAGCTTCCTCGCAACCGCTTTGTTACTGGTTTGCTACTTACTAGAATTGAGATACACTATTGGATTTTCCCTACGGAGCCTGCCCTTACTTGACGACTGGCTCACTATTCATATTCAATTGCTCCTGCCGAGCCTGCGAGAAACCTGGTGAGCTACCTAAGACTCGCTCCATTGGAACTTCGTTGCCCGGGCCGATTATAGTGTTTATTATGATCATTTCATTGACTTCATGTACCCTCCTCCCCCCCATAACAAGTTTGAAAATTCATTTCTGCGCTTACGACTTTTAGATTCTTTCTCACAGGCTGGATTTAGGAGGTTGGGAGTAGAACCGACGCACTGTCTTTTCACTTCATTACTGGGCTTTGAAGCCCCGCTTTGAGCACTTTCTCCTGTCGGAGGATGGATAGAAGAGAAGCCATCTAGAACCCTTACTTCACCTTGTCTTGGCTAATTCCTTGTAGGGTCAGCTTACCTTGAACGCGATTTTCCCTACAGAATCCGTCCTTTGAACATTGATTTGACCTCGAGGATACCGTGCTTGCTTGAGTGATCAAAGAACTGAATGAAAGGGCTTATAATCATCCTTATTACTCGCATTTCATTTCCCTCGCGTATCTTAGATTTTGGTTTGGTCATTTGCTAGCTCGTACAATCAAGAGGTTCCGATAAAGGATCTTCCAAGGTTTAGCGCCTTGGAATCTTTGCTCGCAGTTGCTTTCACAAAAACATGCGAATTTGATTCCACTTCAAAATGGGCACATCCGGAATCGGCACATCCATTCATTACATCGATCCAATCATTACTTCGTCTTTCCTTCGACCGACTCTTTCTCCTACTGTGCCAATAAACAATACAGAACCACGCTTGGGCGTCCCACCAGGGACTTCCAAGCTACTGACTACTTAACGGCTAACAACTCCTAAAGGAAAAAGAGCCCCGATCAGTCTCCAACTCTGCCAAACGCAACATCTCTTCTCTTCATCTACGCAACCCGAATTCCAATCATCACATCTCGAACTCATTGATTGATTCATTCATCACATCACTCAAAGCACTCCGCTCGAGTAGTTTAGTCCATCTCCGCCCTCTAATCTCTTGAAACCCGTACTTGCAACTTCTTTTCTTGAAAAAGGTTCTGGATCGGGTTAGTTTGAATTGCCCATATCCTGACTTTATCCCCTATGACCTTACTGAGCGAGCCGAGCTGAGCTTCCTACTTCTCATTCATTACTTTTTAATCTCGTGCAATCACATAATTGATACCTTTTCTTCTCTCCCCTCAGGTCTATTCCGAGTCAATAAGGGAAGGAAATAGATTGATAGAGACCTTCATTTCTCTTATCTCCCCGGGTTGTTGAAGAGGGTATAAGGGAACCATTCAACAACATTCCGAGTCAATAAGGTATGCATTCAATCTCCTCAATCTTTTAAAAAAAATTTATTTTTTTGCATCAGGAAAGAATGGGTTTTTTTTTATTGCTCTCATCCGCACTGTGATGTAGTTTATGGTATTATGTCTACCGTTATTCGCTCTTAGATGCCATTTTGTCTCTCTCTTCTGGCCCGAGACATGATGAAAACAAAGCTCGATCTGGTAACTGAGAAGAAAATAGAGTCTAGTAAGGGCAGAAACAGAAGTAAACTTTCAGCCAAAATAGAGTCTAGGAAGTAGATGGTGAATGTGAAGAAAATGGGGTCTAGTAAGTAAGTGGAATGAATGGTGAGATGGATCTGGAATGAGCAGATATAGAATGAATAAAATGCAGATATAGAAAGTGTACAGTGAGAGTGAGGTATATTGAAGATATTAGTGTGCAGCAAAGTTGATAGGTATGTTTTCTTTACTTAACTCTACCGAATCCACGTCCAAAAAGTCCCAAAGTCTTTCCAACTTAGGGTCAAGCCGGTCTCCGTCTGGCAAAGTAGAATCCGATCGATCACTTGAAGTTCGTTAACTAGCGACTAGCGAGAGAGAGCCGTCTCTTATTGATTGGTGAGCTTGAGCTATCAGTCGCAGGTTCAAGAACGAAGTAAGTCCACCGTCGAGTAGTCTGAAATGGGAACGGCTCGTGTTTGAAAGTCTTCATTTATTCGAGAGGGGTCCTTTCCTGGCTGGAATATTTGGGTTCGATTCCCGTTATACGCGATGTGGCGAAAAAGACTGATTCAACGAGATATGCCTTGCCTGCATTAAGATTTCAAACTTGTCGTCTACTTTCAGGAAATGTTCGGAACAGAGAACTTACAATAATACAACGCCGCATTCTCCGAAGATTGAAGAAAAAGAAGAGATCTATTAAGAGAAAGATTTATCCGAGAAAAAATCTTAACAGTTACATCCAATCACAAACTACACGAAAGTTGCTCATCTTAGATGTGTTCGCCGCATATATTATTCCTACCCTTATATCAATTGTCTGCTTGTATATATTTGGTTATCCCTTAATTTTCTTTTGTGACTCCGAAGATGGGAATGGGGATGGGGGGGATAGCGGGGAAGGCTCAAAGGGCGCCGGCCAAGAGACAAGGTCAACTAGCGCGGCCGGGCCATCTTCGAGGAGTATGAATCTCAACCGATTCCCCAATATCCGGGAAACAGAAAGCAATCTGGTTGAGAATCTCGAGGCAATCGAGAAGGTTGTGGATCAACTCCACGCCCAAGCATCATCCATCCACTCCGAGGCAGAGCTCCAAGCCTGGAGGCGAAAGCTTCAAGAGGTAGAGGGATGGATTGATCGGGTAGAACATACTCGATCTGAGCTTGCGACCCAAGCCGAGGAAGCCGGCAGGGAACGGGCCATAGAAGCAGCCGCCCTCCGGCCCGATCCGGCTGAAGTTGCGGAGCTGGATGCTCGCTTAGAGCAACAGAGGAGACTCGGGGCGGATCTTCAGGTACGCGTTGATCAGATCGCCCGGGATCAATATGAGCGCGACCGCGCCCGGGCTCGGGGCTTCTAATATTTTTATTTCTCCTTTGAATCGAAGGCCTCTTCAAATTCCTTAATGTAGGATAAGGAAAAGAAAAAAGAAGAAGAATGAGAGAACTTTTACGGTCTCAGACCCATTACCTGTGTTACCACTTCTCCCTTCCTGGTCTGTTCTCGAAAAAGAAGTTTACGCGAGTAGGTCCGTCAGTGCGCTCATTCCGAATTTCTTTGTACCGCTCATAAGAGCACGAGAGAAGAGCAAGCGGAATGCTACAAATCGAAGAACCTAATGGATCGAACTTGGCTAAAGATATCGCTTCTTCGTACCGTACTCGCCCTTGGAATCAATATCCCATCCACCGACCTTCATCTAACTACTTTAGTCAAGCAGTCACGTCAGGGTTTTTTCAAGTAGAAAACTGGCACTCGGTTTAACCGGGCTCCTCCTCGAACATGCCCACGGAAGGTGAGGTTCAGATGCTTTCAAAGAGAAGTTGGAACATGAAAAAATGCTGGCTATCGAAATAGATTTATCGTAGGTATGAATCTAGATAGAATGAAATTTCTTTCTTTCTCTCAATTGATTGCCGGGCCCGGGGCAGGGGAGGTTCTGAAAGAAATTGATTCGAGGTTGGTTGAGATGCTGCTTCTGTGGCTGATGATGGGGAGCGGCAGCTGGATTTGGATATGGAGATCCGGTCGATGGCCGTCTCATTTGATCCTGGTTCTGCCAATGATGGAGATTCAGAGAAAGGGACAGGTACTAGGAGGGATAACTAGTGGAGTTATCGCCTTCAAGGTTCTTCCGCACTGGAACAAATGAATTAGATCACGGGGCGTTAGCTAAAGATGGAGAGTTCGGGTCCGCTTCCCCTTCTGATGGCAATGGTGGACGGATAGACTCCGTAGCCCTGGGATCAATCAGGGGAACCAAGAGATTGAGTGGGACCGATGAAATAGGAAAGATGGCTGGCACCGGAACGAGGGAACGCAGTTCTTGGTGCCTTTTCGCCTTCTATTGCAGTTCCAGGCATTTGACCTGAAGATATGTGGGATTGATTGACTGAATGAGATGGTATCAACTTCTCCAGTTGGTGTTCTTTGGCGAAGGGAAACTACGAATGGGATCAGAGGTTGCTCATTAGCTCCTAGGTTCGGAGGGATACAGAGAAGATGGAGATTGCCTTTTCTTTATCGGAGGATGGGGGATCATTGGATTGATTGGCTGTTTGATCCCCGAGGTTTTATGGCAAGCTCGAGCCTAGCTCCCAGGCACTGGATATGGAAATGCAGGAGAGTTGGTCGAATTAGATGGTTCGTGGTTGGGCCCTGGATCGGAGGAAAGACATGGGAATCGTTGGGCATTGCTTGAGTTAAGTAAAGACTGACTACCTATAAAGATCCTTCACTGCACACTTTCTATATCTCCTCTCGTAGGCCTGATCTCAACAATTACATATATAAATGGAAGTCAGTCGCTTTTAAGACGCTCGACTAGAAGAAAGAGAGTGGGCATTTTTATTGATAGGAACGGAACTGGCTTTAGCCCTTGAGCATGGAATTAACCGAGAGTGAACCTATTTAAAGGTTTACTGTATCGTTTACTGGTGATGGGAATATGTAGTAATATTGTTGTAGAAGTTTCCAGCCTCACAGGCTTTAGATTGAACTATGGAACCGAGCGAAGACCTTTGAGATTGAGATTCCCCAGTCCACTTATGAAATGGATCCGGATTAACCGCTTTCGACTGAGATGTAAAGTCACCTTCGCCTTTGCTTTTCGTATTCTATGCGGCTTTCTCCAACTCTAATCTCAGGTTTTTCCTTCTCTATGAACTCTATAAAGAAGATTGATCCACAAAGATATTGTACCTACTTCAGTAGAAGTTTATCCTGAACCCTACGGCACTTCGTTGCTTGCTCCAGTGAGCTACCTATTTAATTAAAGAGATATTCTCCTTTTTCAGTGTACACGCTTGAAAGCGGAAAAGATGAACTAAGACTAATAAAAGGAAACTTATCTTCTGTCCCGTGCGTGCAATTTTCCATATTACCTGGTGCAACCTAGACCACAGGAGGCTACCAGCCCCCTTCCTAAGGATCTGATCTATCTCGTGGGACTCACTCCGGAAGTATAAACATTGAAGAGGTAAACATTGATGAGGTAAGGCTCTCAAATGCGCGCAAACCCGAGAAAACAAACACATACTAGTTCAAACGATCAGCTATGAGGACTTCGAAAGAGTACGTACTACGGGTCAGTACTAAAGGCTTCGTTAGCCTGTTCTCCTTTGTAAACCCGTATCAACACCAGAACATATTAGAAGCTATTCTTAATGCCGCCACCGGACTCATTGACGCCCTATCTATTCCTATGATTAGATCGCCCACGGGCTAAAAGCAACCTTCGCCATCGCCCGAGACTGCTAACAAGGATTCTAACCCTACTGGATCTTTCCTACCCTTCTACTAAACCTGACTTCCCGCTTAAGAATAAGAAGTACTCGATTCCCGTGCTCGCTTTGAGAATCAGTCTACCCCTCTATAACACAATCTTTCTTCTAGTCTTGCTTTCTCAAGCCAATCCTACGTCCGGAATGGGATGGTTGACGAGACTTTCTTTGAGCTGTACCCACTTTCTCCGCACCTTTTTTTTATTTATTGCCCTTTCCTACCAATCTGCTTTCAGACCGGCGGGGGGAGGATGAATTCCATTCACTTCTTCACTCAAGATGTAATCTTGCCGAATGGATTTGATGACTTCTAGTCCGTCCTAGTCCCTTCCCATTTTCTATGGTCCTACTGCGACCCGGATATGATACAACGAGAAAAACAATCGTGGATCGTAACTTCCCCGGAGCTTACTCTTCTTCTTAAAACCATTAAGCCTCTTCTTAAACATATAAATCTCACTCTTACTCAAGTAAGAGGTATTCTGGGGTTTGCCTTTCCCTTCTGAATTGACCTATAGTCTATCTAGTACCTAACCCACCTTCAGATCTCATTCCTATGTCTTCCCCTGAGCTTGAGCCTTCCCTTGAGACTGAACCTGCTGGAGAACCGGACTCAAAGCTCGGACTTCGACAGCTAACCACGGGCAATGGGAACTTAGGACAACCGAAAAGGTATCGTAACAGGTTCGAAGTCTTATAAGAAAGACTCCATTCACTACAGACAAAAAAGGAACGGATAGCAAGAGGTACATTTGAACCTGAGCTTAGAGGTCGCTACTTTGAGTTCTTAGCTCAATTGACTAACGCTCCTACTACGTAAACTAGCTGAGGAGCTTTTAAGCGGAAATGAAATTCATCGTCCTACGTAATTGGAAGAAGCCTGCTAGAAAGCCAATTCCTTTCTGAATCGTGACTTTCCTTCGACTGCTAACAAGCCCTATTCGAAGTTCTACCCTACCTATTGAAATAATAATATTCCATATTACCTATTGGGCTTTCAACTTCATTTCTAGATTCTAGGAACAATGAACACTCACTTCAACAAGAAAAGAATCCATAAATGAAGTGAAAAAGTGAACAAATGTAGTAGTTCAGCTCAGTCTCCTCTTATTACATATCTCCTCTCTCCGGGGCCTGGAATTCAGTTCAAATAGGGTTGGGAAGGTTCTTAGTCCGGGGGTTAGGTTTGATACCCTGCACCCATTCAAAAAGATTTCTGTTGCTCTCGAGTCCTGTATATGTAGCGAAGGGCCTCGCTTGATAGAGGCCCGAGCAGAAGTTGTTAGTTGTGCTAAGTTCTCCTTGTTAGCAGGCGAAGGGTCCGCAGGAGAGAAAGAGTAGTTGGGTTCAGAAGTGAAGGGGCGAAGTCTCATTTTTCACTTGAAATAAAATAGTCGCAGGAGAGATATCGGAAGTCTAAGTAGCGAACTCTAGGCAGAAAAGAGGGAATTGTACGTTGTGAGCGAGGTAATTTTCTCACTTCTCTTCCTTCAGGTGGGCAAGGGAGTCCTGAAGAGACTTCCCAAAGATCTGAGTTTGCTGTTCCAGTAACTGAAATAGTGATAAAGAATGAGAGATGAAGCTCAGTCGAACTGATAAGAAAAGGGATCAAACTGAGAATCTCACTCCAGGGAGTGAGCAAAGAACAGGATGGAATCCCGAGTGTTAGGCGTCAGGTTCGACGTAGTTGACTCTTATGCTTGGCACGGGACTGTTGATTCAATCTCAAAGGTCTTCGCTCCGTCCACCTTTTCGGCTTAGTAAGAGATTCAAAGAGTGTAGTTAGCGGTCCTCGCTCCGGGGATTCGGCTTAGGTTACTAAGTTCCCTGCCCTTAATAAAAGCTTATAAAGGGAGTTGGTGTTAAAGACCGATAAGAATTCATTCTAACTAGTAGCTACTCATTACACACAAGAAAGAGTGTAGGTTTCAGTTCAGTCTACGGTCTCGACACCGAAAGTCGGATATCACTGTATTCCCTGCGTTCCTCGGGAGTGAGAAGTTCATCAGGGACTTGCCATGGATACGAGTGAAACGAAGGCACAGGCCATTGTTCTGTATCAATTTATTCGTTTTCTGCCCCCTTACTCTAATAGGCGGTAGCAAGCCCTTAAAGAGAAAGGATAAAGCTTTTCTATATATATATGTATATATGAATAATGTGATCAGCCTTGCTGCCTGAAAACTTTACACTCTGATCGCATAAAGGCATATATTTAAGATAAGAAACTCATCGATACTACAACTCGCTAGAGCCGAAGGCGGAGCTAGACCCGAAGGGGAGAGACTCAACCGCTAAAGCTAGCAAATCGATTCTGACTTAAACCGTTACGCCCCTCTAAGCCAAGCCTCCCGAGCCTTCTCAAGATCAGCTCTCTTGGATGCCGTCTCAGCAGCGTTAGCCTCGGTATTCAGACTCATCCGTTCAGCTCTAGCGACGTGAAGATCATCAATCGCCGTCTGACGAGAAGCCTTGCTCGCTTCTAGTGAAGCCCTGGCCTCGGAAACTTTCTGGCTAGCCTCCGCTAAAAAAAAAACCAGAATTCGCTGGAATAGTCGTTGTTCGGCCTTCGCCACCTCCTCCTCCTGGGACTGGATCAAGAAAGTCGATCTTTCGAGGCCTCCAAGTCCGCAATACGAGTAGACAGACTTTGAGATCATGCCTTTAAATCATATAAAGTGTGATATGTCTCCAATGTCTTCATCGGCAGAGAGTAGGCATAGCGGAGCTAGCCGTTGAGGAACTCAATCGCTAGCAGCTGGCAAGAAGAAAACACTTGCAGCAACTCCTTCAGAGCGAAGCTGCCATGCACAATCACTTAAGCCGTTACGCTGGGCTTCCCTAAAGAGAGCCCCTCCTCGCTCCTCTAAGAACGAAGGGAGTTAAGCTACTTTAAGGCGTAAGTCGAAAGAAAGCAACAAAGGAGGAAAGCAATCGCTAGCTAGCAAGGAGCTCGACTTACAGCAACTCCTCTTGCGCCCAAAGAGCGACAACCTCCTACACATAAGGCAATAGCAAGAGATGTTAATAAACTAGGAATCCGAAGAGAAAGATTTGCAAACAAAAGATAGGAAAGTTGCTATCAAGGCTAACAGCTAACAGCAAATGACACTATTGCCGTTCCACCCTTAGCTAGGGCACCTTCCTCAAGTTCTTGGCCCAATGTCGAAATGGTAATAACATAGTGAAGCGTGGCTTGCAATTATTGCACTTTCACTCCGATCCTAACTAGCTGAGATAGACCCTGCAGAAGCTGAAGAATAAGCTAGAAAAAAGGGGTTTACGTTGGAGGAGCCCGTCGCCCCTTGTCACTCGGCGGCCTTTCTGTCCCATCTCATCTGCTTTTTCCCATATCTTCTGTCAATAGAATCCGTTTTTCAATCTTTATCCCTACCGCAACTTTGTCCTGGCGTATTCTTGGTCCCTGCAGATCTTCTCACGTGACGGTCAGAAGGCTTTTCTTTTCTTTTTGGAAACTGATAGTCGCATTCCGTTCCTTGCAACATGATTATCAAAATCGCATTAGCTTTCCCCCGTGTCGCTGACGTCAGCCCCTACTTCATTCAATTAAAGCTCGCTAGGTGTCCGGAATCGGGACCCGGGTGGACCATGGTAACTCGGCGAGTCACTTACTCATGAGATCCTGCCTTGCCTCCCATACTCACCTCAACCTGCTTTCTCTTTTTTTTGTTTTAGACTTTGATCTAGGGGCCCAACTCCCTGCTCGAAGAGATGGTCATCTGTGCTTCAGGTGTCATCACCCTGCAAAGAGGTGAAACCAACCAAGATGTATGTCGTCCGACCCAACCTCAGACTCTTTCTTCCCGACCTATTTTACTCTAAGGCCGCAGTTATTTAGGTGGTATCCCGAGATTGAAGAGATCGAATTCCTCCTGGGAACACACGAAACAAAGATATGAACTAGGTAAATAGAAATTGAAAAGAGATGTTTCCAATTCATCAAAATCAGAAGCTTTTTCTATATCCATATGATCTACTAAAGTAGATCGGTATTGCCCATATAATGAAAGCAGATCTTGGTCCATGGAGTCCCAAGAAGGTAAGAACTCCAACCTGTCCGATGCTTCTTCGGCCAAATACGATATACAAGTGGGACCTGCACTATGAGCAAGCTGTGCGAAAAACCGCTTCTTTTTTCCGGTTCCGCAACAACTTGGGCGAAATGGGGTTCTACCGGGAAACCATGGATTTTTTAGTTTTCGCCATTGGTTACTGGTCGAGCCACTGGAATGGAATGAGATAAGAATCTCTGGAGATCTTTCCTCTCCACTTACTCGATACAGGCTTTCCCTCTGTAGAAGATTTCTTCCGAATGGCATAATTGTCCGATTTATTCCTCGATCTTCAAAGAAGACTGACTCCTCCTACTCCTCCTTCTCTTATCCTCTATCTAGCTCGTCGTTGGTCCTTTTGACATAACATTCTCAGCCGCTCAAGAGTCAAGAGACTGACTATCTCTCTCTTTATGCATTAAAATTAAGTAGCAGAGTGACTACTGATTTCTGCTCGTAGTTTCTCTCTTGTTAGTGTACTCGTGATAGAGTACTCATGCAATAGCGCTTACGGCAGCTCGTAGCTATTGTATGCTGTATGCATGGGGGTAACGAGATATTGATTGCACGGCAGTTAGGAGCTCATAGTTTCTCTCGCGGTAGTGCGAGCACGCCGCTCTACATTCAAGCAGCCGTCCCACAGCCACACACAGTCTTACAAAAACTACGAACAGCCCAGCAACCAACCGAGTTAGGGGCGCAGCCACCAGTCAATCCTGCCACGGTGAAGAAACAACGTAAGAAGTTCGACCCGCTGCCGGGTCCCCTGTCTCAGTTACTCCCTCAGCTGATGGCAGCCAACCTCGTTGCTCCTATACCACTAAAGCCGGTGACGAATCCGCCACCTAAGAGCTATAACCCTAATGCCTATTGTGAATATCACTCGGGGGGTGCGGGACACTGGACCGATCGTTGCTTTCCCTTAAGGCAAAAAATCCAAGACCTCATTGATCAAGGTACTCTAAACTTCCATTCCAAGAAGGACTCGACATTGTGCAGAATTCATCCCTACTTCACGGAAGCACTGAATCTGGCCCGTCTATCAACAACATCTTCGACGGGCTCATAACCTTCGATCCATCTCAGTTGATCACTCTTCCGAGAGCCCGAGTCCGAATATGGTTAACCAGAGAAGAATACACATTAGGGGTCAACGCTATTTATCAATTCAGAGAAAGATCAGTCAGACCTCCCTCACCAGAAGAGCAGAGAAATATCTATGAAAGGAACCTCGTCAGATGTCACTGAAACCGGACAGTCGGCAGCAGAGCTGAAATGGTTGGTAGCAAGAGTGGAACAGTTAACAGCAGATATGGAACAGATGAAAGGACAGATGCAAATGATGGCTATATTGCTTCAGAGTCGAGGATATCAGACTACAGCCAATCCCGAACCACAGCTACAACCAATCAATCGGGAACCAAGCCTCCCAGTCTTTCATCAGGCTACCCCCACTCCGTTAGTCATGACTCCGCAAAGGTACCAAGAAAGAGACAGAGCTTCAGTAGGAATACGGGTAACAGGAAACAAGGTTGAAGTTAGTCAGACAAGCACGGTTAATCGCCCGTCAAATTAAATCAACCACACCTTCTATGTCAACTTATACCTCTTTCATTGAAAAGGATTTTGGCTCTACCTCCTATTTCTTTCGAATTCTAATTCAAAATCTCCAGACTCGGAAAAGTAGCTACTATACCTCATAGTAGCCCCCCAGGAAGATCTACAATGTCCTTTCCTGTGAATGAATAGGTTGGAGAATATTTATACGTTGATGCGGGCCTACCACCAAATCTCTGCAGTGAAGTCCTTTGCCGGATAGCTACTGACCAGGAAAGCTTGCTTTTTCCAAAAGGATGGCCAATTATGAATGCCCCGATTATAGATTCGCTATTCTGTGTTTTGAAACCTTTAGGAAACATTAAGATAGAAGAAAGGGTTCATTTCCACGATCCAGGGGTCTCTTAACTACATGAATTGATCAAGCAAGATGAGTCCCTCTTCAAAAAAAGACTTTTCAGGGTTAGCGATGACTACTGGTTATCCCTGACCGGGCGGCAGAGGAAGCTCTATCCTAACAAATTGTTAGCGTCAGGCGGTACTGTTTCATTACTGAATATATGCTACTGGAATGGCGATCGCTCAACTCTTTGTCTGTTCAACAACAGGCCGGGTATTGAGACGCTTTTAGGGAGGTCTAGCTCAGTAATTGGAATCTTGATAGATGAGCTTCTGAACTCAACTATCTGCTTCGTCGCTTTCCTAAACCTAAGAGGGCACAGAAGAAGAGAGGTATGAATTTACCTTCGGCAGTGGACGGCTAACAACCTTCCTTTCCTGGCTATCAAGAGTGATCAAATCCGTTTCTCCCAAGCGGGAAAGAAGGAATTGAATTGTAGTACCGATACCTAAAACAAGTTCTCAAATGAGTTGATTAGCTTAGAACTTCTCCTTAGATTCGAAGTGTCGTGGCTCACAACGTTGACTTGGTTAGCTTCGCTTTCCTTAAGCTCACAACCTTGAGTGAGATTTTAACTTATCCATTCGAGAGGAATGGTTGACACTTTGAGCTACTCTACTATCTACCTAACACTCGTTCTAAAATCAGTTGACTGGCTCACACCTTCTCCTGAGATTGGCACTTTCTCTCTTTCTCCTTTACAGGAGGAATTCATCTATTTCTTGATTGGGCTTAGTGGGAAGAAGAAGAGAGGTATTACCGAAGCGAGTTTACACTTCCTTCAATGAGATACGTACCTATCTATCTTGACTGGATCGTGAGCAACTAGAGTTCGAAAAGAACTTGATTGGCTCATAACTTACTATTTGATTAGAAGTTGATCCCAAGCGCGGGAAAGAAGGAATTGACTTGCCGATTGAACAAAATGGGCTATCTCAATGTGAGAAAAGTGCGTTTTCCCGGCTTGTGATAGGATTTTCTTTCATAGATGGGAATTCCTTTTGAGCAAAGTCCCAAAACACCGTATTTTTTGTTGATCGGAACTGATAGGATTAGAAAAGCTGTAACTAGACTCTTTCTTAGTGGGCCGAATCCGACGGGCACAGAAGAAGAAGAAAGGGGAAGGGATGAATGAGTAATTCGATCTCTTCCATTGCATTGAGGGATAGCACCTACAGTCAGAATGAGATCTCTTCTTTCAGGTAGGTATCATATATAAGAGAACGGCTGCTAATAGGCCTCCTTGAAGCCTTGCTTACTTTACCAGGGGCAGCTCAGTCGAACTGATAAGCCAAGTGATCGGTACAGTCCTCACCACTCCATTTGGAATCTCAGGCCAAGTGAGAAGCGAGGAAACTTCTTGAATCACTTGTTTTAGGTTCAAATCATTGGTCCGGTAAAGTCAAGCGAAGGAGAAGGGTTAGTCCGGGTCCGGATCAAGAGATAGGGTTGGGAAACCTCCTCTAATAGAGTTGGGAAACCTCCTCTACTCACTGCGAGCACTATATATACTATTTCTTAGAAAAGTGGGCATCATCCGAAGGGGCGGCTATCCGATTCCGGCTTGAGATATATGAATAGGCTCAATAGAAAGAAGGGGCCTACGATTATGCTTTCACGGCAGGGCCTACAATTATCTTTGCGAGCACCACTATACTATAGATTAGGCAGAAAAGGTTTCACGGCTTAAAGCTACGGCTTTTGAAAATACCCCAAACAAATTGGGGGTATTTATTTGTACTTCAACCGGCGTGGATTCCTCTGTCTCATAGGTGTCAAGAGGGAAAGAGAATCACTCCTCATTGTCTACATTCATCTACAATCCGAGCTAGTGCCGGAGAAAACTTCTAAAGAGCTAGCCCACCTGGACTCAAGCCTTCACTTCAAGCACCCCCCGTACTTCTGCTCATCCCAGAGAATCTATTTGATCAATAACCGGTATTTCTCTTTCCCAAGCTCGATCAATATACACTTTATGAGGGAAAGAATCTACTTTCTGAGCTCAACGGTCTCACACTTCCTAGCACGAGAGAAGGGGTCTCAGAGGCCAATCAAACACGTTTTAAGGCATAGTTCAGGGGGAAGACAAGTCGGATCCCATGGACAGGCTTTGAAAGTGGATAGATAAAGTACTATCATAGAATCGACATTAGTTGCGGTGGTATTTATTGAATTGAATTCCACTCAAGTGGGCAAGGGAGGGTTGGTAAACGTAGAGAGATAGTAGCTTTAGCCACTTTATCTTCTCTCCTGATTGTTGTCTAAGTCTAGATCCTAGCTAGCGCATACTTGCATCTGTTATTACAGAAAGGGCTTGATGAACACCACCCCCCTGGTTAGTGATTGGGCACCCGCTTCCTTTACGGCATCCTTTAGAGGGAGATGAGCAACACAGTGCGTTCCAAACCAACTTAGCTTAGCGGCCAACCAAGCTGAGCAACCGGCTGGGAAGAGGTGAAGCCTCAATTTCAATGCTCGAGGACTATAGTTTACCACTTTAATAATATAGTAGAGCTAGTCTAGCACGAATTCTGCTCACGAGCGGAAAGAGAGATTAACATCATGGATTTCGCGAGACATAGGCACAAGCAGTCGAATAAGAGTCTGCGGACTCCTTACCTTAGGGGATATGTCTCACTATACAAGGTACACGTAGTTCAGTATTATAGAACAAGTGACATATAATAAGATGCATCGAATGCCCTGTTAGGGAGAAGCCGATTCGCCACTTTAATAAAGTATTTTCGAACTAATGCCACATCTTCTACCTTGACAAGGCAGATGCAAAAGGAAAAGCAGTCAGACTATCTGGCTTAGGAAGGTAGCGCAGTGGAAGCAGCAATCCCTATTGCGCATAGCCCTTTCTTGGGCAAGTGAATCAGAATACGCTGTTTGAAGGTTTGACATTACATTAGAATCAGCTGTTGGGAGCATAGTATAGGAATTGAGAGACCTTCCTACCAAAGAATCTTTCTAAAAGCTATTCCTTAGTGAGTGTTAATCCTACTCGAAAGGGAGTGAACGCACTACTAGTCGTAGGGCGGAAACGGCCTAACAATAACTCATGAACTGAGGCTAAGAAAAAAGATTCGAAATCGGAAAAGAAGAATAAAAAACTTCTATCGCAGAGATGTTTAAACGATTGGAAACCACTCGTTGTGCGGCTCTAGGCATCCTGAGCTGACAGCACTTCGAAAGGCCTCGCTTAATTAATAGGCTGATCATCAAAGCAAAGCGTACTTACACTTACTTATCTTATGTTAAGGTCTTTTTTATTTGTGGGAGTTTTGTATCAAAAAAAATACATTTATAAACAAGCTCAATTTCAAGCATACCTTTCGCGGAGTTCACACTCCTGCCGTAGCGTCGGTATATCCTTAGTTCGTTCTTTATCGATTTGGTGAAAACCAATGCCATAGTCTCGTATTCTCTCTTCTTACTATAACCAAACAGCACTCCTGGTTTGAGAGATCCTTTTAAAGGTACGAGCCAGGGATAAGCTACTCAACGCGGACCACACAGAGGAAAGAGAACCTCCTATTTGAAGCTGAAAATAACCCAAAAAGAGACAATATCCCATGCGTTAAGCATTGATTGAAGCGTCAATTTGACTGATTCAGCTGCTGAAACAGCTTATGAAACGACTTCTTCATACGTTTGTAGATTTTGACCGCTCCACGGGATTCGACGAGAAAAGGAACCTTTCCCGAATGAGTTAGGTTAGGTCGGACCCGTTACATCTGATGACAAAGCTGGACTCTCTCTGTCGAAAACGCGAGCTGTCAGCTGTCTGTTCAACTCTATCGGTCTCTCCTGTCGAATGACGAGAATTGCAACAGTTCCAGACCTCGTGCCGCTGCTCCTCTTCTCTTGGCTTCCATGAGGTTTCATCCGTGGAGAACACAACTTTTCGTCTGCGCGTTGCTCCTACAACCACTTTCTTTGCTGAGGTTTTCCAAGCGGCTCGTTAAGGCTAATGGTGGATTTTCCCATCAGATGCAACCGTAGCAGGGCTTATGGCGGGTACTGTTGCTGTTGTGTGATTGCAGCACCCGAGAAGCACCCACGGTCTGACATTTCACCACAAGGACCAGACCAATCTTTTGTCACTCATGCGGTCCATTTTCGATCATGATGGAGATGGGAGAGTGATGCTTTTAGTTTAATCTCTACTACTGTGCCATCAACTTTGGCTTCCGAAACATCACCAAGCCTGATCCCATCACCCTCTTCCTGCAGCAAAGCAAAGGTTCTTTGCTTGACAGCTTTGAAACGTCGTCCCCGCCTTCTGCCGCTCTATCAGCAAAGGAGGCAGCTAACGTAGTGGAGTGGTATTCGCTTTTGCAGCTCTTTCTGAAGAAGCAGCTGTGGCATCTCTATCAGCTAGCCGCTACTATATTGTAGTAGTCAATCAGCGGGACATTCAAAGAAGCTATGCACCTTCACTGAATGTTAATGAAAGCAAGCCCTTTCATCCTAATCTCATCTACTGAAAAGGAGGCCGGGCGTAGCGCTGGGACACATAGGCTATTAAAGAAATAAAAAATTGGGTAATCAGTTCTCATCCCACTCATTCAAGGAAAGAAAAGAACCTTGACAACCCTACTTCGTTGCTAACGAACAGGGACAGAGACCGAGCCGGCCAACTACTCTACTTTCACTCAGTATTCCCTCTATTTGAGATTAGAAAGAAGATTCGAAATCCTATCGACCAAGCATAAGATTCGTCTTCTGTGTCCCCCACCTGAAGATCTCAACAATGCCATCAAATCGGAGCGCAACCCTAGGGTTTTGGCACAAATCCCCATCTTCATCCCCTTCCTCGAAGGGAAATCTAAAGCAATTGAACGAGGAAATTGAACAATGCTTGCTTTCCCAAAATGCTCAATGCCTGGGGTTCCAAAAGCAACCAATCCTGTAGTTCAATCCCCACGAAACTAGACTTCTTTTTCAACAGCCACGAGATAATATAAGAAACGAATGGGATCACTTTCCAAATAGGGGGGTATTCTCGATCGAGGAAAGCCCAATTCGTGCAACGATTGTGACAATATAATATAGCCCCTTCTCTGGAACCCCGGGAATCCGCGGCTTATCAAACAAAGCAGGGATAGGCTCCTCGGGCGAAGGAGAAGAAAACTGCAGCTCTTTCCACTTATGTGTATGAAGGAGGCCTCCCTCGGTGTAGGAATGCATATAGGGTTGCGCAGTTTATAGACTTGCCTCTAGTAGACCTGGTGAGGCAGAGCCAGTTTAGTCTAGCTGAGAAAAGAGTATCCAGTACGGTTGAAGAAAGCAAATTATGAACTATTTTATCCTTCTACATCCCAATCAGTCTCATTAGGAGATTCTCCGGGGCAGTCCCAATAGGGATAGAGACTCTAAAAGCAAAGACTAGTTTCTAGGTAAGAAGCGGGGCTAAGAATAGAACGCAAAGTCTTAAGTGACCTTTCTTCAATCAAATAGGGACCCACGTGCACCCCTTCCACTCAGGGTTTAAGAAAGAATTCGAGGCTTTGATAAAATAAAGATTATGGATGGGTACTAAAAAGTGGATCACCTGCACCAGACAGTAAAGAACTCTCTGGAAGAGCTCCTTCGTTCGGCTGTAGGACCATCTGATATGCGGTTTTGCCTTAAATCAAATCATAACTTTAATAGAAAGGAGCAACTGTGGTGGTGCAAAGGGTTGGAGTCGTTCTAGAGTGATAAGCGGAATGACTCCTTTGAGAAGAATATGGATAGAGGAGGCTTTCTCGAAAGAATAGGGACGAGTCCGGTAGCGGGCAAAGCAGAGATATGGCTCGAAAGAGGTCTGGTTACACGAAAGCTGGTAGGGCGAAGGGAAAGGCTGGGCTCGTTCAGTCGTTACAAGCGAGCCACTCCATTTCGAAGAGAAGGATTTATCAGTCTAGCGGGACAACTGGAGCTGTAAGTAAGAATTACGATTCGAAATGCTTACTCTGATGGTGTTCCGGGGGATTCTCCAGAAGGGTCGATGCCTTCTCCTGTACCAGAAGACGGGCATTTATGGCATTTCTAGCGGAGATGGGGATCTTTCTATCTATTAGTTGGAGATGGAGATCTTTCTATCTATTAGTTCAATTCCACTTTTGACTAATAGTCAATTCTTTCCCGCCAGTCTTTAGGGGTAGAGTTTTGTCCTTGGTCGGCAAAGCAGATCTGTACTGTATACAAGGAGATGAAAGGCGGTTAAGAAGCACCAAAGGGAAGTCAAGGATATAGAATAATAGGCCCGGTGAGAATCAATCAGTCAGTATTCATCTTTTGGTAGAAGTATGATAAGTGCCTTCGGGAAGGTAAGTCAAGGAAAGCAACAAAGCAGATCTGTACTGATAAGTGAAGAAGTCCGAATACCTGTAGTAGTAGTCCACTTATAAAGTAGCTCGCCTGCAGCAGTAGTAAACCTGCCAAGTAAAATGGAGTTCTCGAGCAGGAAAGCTCATCGCGAGGTAACGAACGAGTCGAAACAGATGGTGATCCTACATAAATAGCTAGCGTGGAGCAAGCGGTTAGGATTCTATGTGACGGAATAGAAGTGATTCTCTATGGCTTATAGACGGGCGTAGCGCTTTATGATTCCCCTTGGTTGCTTCATTTCCCTTAAGGCTTTTCCTTCATGCACGGGGAGAGGTTTCTTGGCGATGTAAGTAAGTGACTTTCTGGATATTTCACCCTCGGGGATGTAGCTAAAAGTCTGGGTGTTAGAATGGATTAACTGGGTGGGAGCTCTCTTCTTTCTTGCCCTCTTTGGAGGAATGAGGATTAGGAAGCTTTGCTTACTCGTAGAAAATCAAGTTGGCACAAGAAAAGATGATTGATTCTTTGGGTTGCACATCCGTCTTGTCAATCATTCCTCTCAGCATTACTAGATTTCCAAGAGCAGGCAAGAAAGGGGCTTCTATTAGCATATAAGAGACTTCGTAGTTCCAGAGACGGGAGGAGAAACTCAATATTACATATTCCCTCGGTCCATGTTCCTAAGTCAAGATTAAGCGACGGCGAAGGATAAACTTCCCCGCTAGCCTCTCTTTTTCACAGTTGGTGAAGTACCTACCGATTTGTGGAGCTACGAGACTTCTTTGCCTATGGGATTTCCAATTAAATACTAATACTAATACTAGGCTTGGTGAGCAATATCATCTCAAGCTTTCACTTGCTACCTATGCCCGGCCCTTGGACATTGGATGGGAGCCCCCTGAATACCTGATGCTCGTGGGTTCGACTCTCACTTGGATGCTTTCTTTGCGCTTGGCTGATGAAACCCCAAATACTTCTTTGCCGAAAACCTTAGTTTGGGTCCCTCAAGGTCATGTAATACCTAAGAAATTGAAAAAGGGGCTATTTATGATGCCCGTCTGCTTCCGCCTTTCCATCTCTTTTTCCCGGTATATGCTTCCACTTCGAGGTCCATCTAACTAGAGTTACTGCTTCGATCACAACTGATACTACAGGCTGAACATCCCTTGATCAACTGAACACTGGAGCTTTGCTCAGAAGAGGAAAAAAAAAGACTTAAACCTTTAACGGTACCATCTTCATAGCTTTGGGCTGGCTTTCGAACATTTATGGCAACTTCGTAGCGCATGATCCTATTATGAAGAGGCCTTCGATAGATCTGACAAAGTGGAGCATTTATTGACGTTGCTTAAATTAAAGTCTTGCTTCTCCATACAAAGCGGACGGACCCCTCCACTGATTCGTTCGAATACATCATATAATAAACAAGGGTAGATTGGTTGAAAACACCTCCAAGCAAGAGGGACTGGGCCAGAACCAATTACCGCCGATCAAATGAGTGAACTTTCTCTTCTTGGGTCTATTCATTTGGCATTGTCCTAGGAGCAGAAAGCCTTTCCTTTTCCGTCTCACTACTTGAAGGAATAAGATTCAGTAAATGGATTAGATAACTTTACAATAGATATGGCACCTCCGTCTGTTTCTTCATTCACCTTTAACCGATTTTGCTTGGGTATATCATATCGATTGCCCCTTGCTGCACCACCTATCTTTCAGAAGTGAGACGCACAAAGATCTATACTGATTTAAGAATCGCAGCACGACGAGTGAGCACATCCAAGTCCGGAATTGAACCTGCTGATATCGCATCGGCGGAGTGCCCACAGCCGGACGAGAACCAGAACAACCTTTTTCAGAACCATCACTTGCCCGGATTGAGATGATCTTACGAGGCTGCTACATTGGGAGTGGAATCAGCCAGTTGTTTACTAATGCTATTGGTCTAAAGTTCTTTTGCACACTCAGCTTGAGATAATAAGAATAATTTAGGTAGATAGATCTATCCCACTAGATCGAGAAGATTGGACGAGCGCTACTTCAACGTCAGGCCTATACCATAAGGATCGGGAAGAAATGTTATATATTAGGCTGGTCATGCACCCGTGTGTCTCACAACAGCAGAACAGAACGAAACCGAAGACTTTTATCTAGGGTAGTTCAATGGCAGAGCACCAGGACGAAGGTCCCTAAGTGATGGGCTTGAATCCATTTCCGAATGGCACAGATCAAACACAAAAAATTAATTATATTGAATAGAGGTTCACAAAGCACAAAGATCAAGCCAAAACAGCTGCTACCGAATACGAGGGGGTCTAAGCAATTTAATAAAGTAGAAGCGGGATTGCCCGCCCAATAAAAACAGAGGAAAAATGAAGAATGAGTTTACTTATCTTAATCTTACTTTTTGGAGCCTCATCAGAAACTGAACTGAGATAGCAGTCCACTAAAGGAGGAACAAGTGAGTAACGGGACCATCTAAATCTAGACCAACGCCGGTGTAATTGGCTATTCCGCTATTCCCACTTCTGAATCGGCCTTAGGAGGAAGGTGCAAGCAACTCAGCGACTTGGTAAGCTACAAAAGGTAACCGTAGGCAATTCCATCATCATATTAAACTACCTTACTCGCTATGCTGCCCATGGGAAAGGGAACTAGGCTAGCAGAGAGATCAATCCCCTTGCTCTGAGCCCTACGGGATATTGGATTTCACTGAGAGGCCAAGAATAGAGCATGAGATTTTCATTCGGGAGATTAGAATGGAGGTAATCTTAAGATCTTAGAGTCTTTGAGTGGCCTTCTGCACGAGAACTACCTTTTCAGTAACGAAGTAGCTCGACCATAGGGCATCCATAACCTACGAAATTAGCCTTTAACAGATCCATGGTTAATGAAACAGCACCAATAGTTATCGGCTTGTCAATTCGTTCTTGGTGTCAGACGAAAGGCACAGAGACTCAGCGAGTGAACTAGGTTTTGGGCACCCATGATATAATCTCTGAGAAAAGAAACCCCCCTTGTCATAACAAGTAAGTCAACTACCATACCCTTTCGGTCGAGCAAGCAACACTCCCTCTGGTCGAGTGAGTAAACTAACTATGCTATGGTCGGCTGCTTAGAGTTTCCCACCTAACGTAACCCAATCTTTTTTATAGTTATAGACGTCCTACCACTCAAGAAAACAACGCAACGAACGCCTAATTCTTTTGCCTCACTAACCAATTACGTTACGACCACGAAGAAAGAACAAAGCCCAACTACGGATAATCAAATATTTCCAGCCTAATGGCAAATAAAGAAGAAGAAGAAAGCGTCGAACCCGGCAAAAAGGTAATGCTTCAGCGAGAGTTGTTTATTACAGATCCCACCGCATAGCGTATCAAGAACACTGGAAAATACTCCTCTTTTCTTCACGGTTAAGAGGGGGGGGAAGCAATCAAAAAAGATAGAAAGAGAGCACCCAACCCGGTACCTCAATGGTAGAGGTAGGCGGGGTCCTCGCCGAAATGTAGGTTCGAATCCTGCCCGGGGAAAATATGCTTCAACTTAACTGAGCAGAATAAAGCCAGATGATTCTTTAGATTATCGAGGAACTAGGTGAAAGAGGGAAGCTTAAGCTTTGGTAAAAGAGAGATGAGAGTGAGGCTTTATAGGAATAAGGAGGTGACCTCTCTCCTCCAATTACAGCAGAAAAAGAAGTATTCGACTCAGAGGGGATTTCATTAGAACGATTTGAGCCAATTGAGAGCTTTGCCCTTCAGCTTAGCTTCGCTGGAATGCCTTCTTCCCTGGGTGCTTAACTAGCTAGCCGCTTTATCATTCAGAAGACTCGGGGAGGTTCACGAATGGAACATTCATACAGGGAAGCCCTCGGCCTTTGAGAGGACCTTGTTCGTAGGCTTCATTCGAATCAGTAGCTGTGGATAGGGAGGATTCTATTTTCTTTCGAAGCGCTCCTATAGCACTTCTTCAGCTCCTAAAAAAAATAAGTCAGCTTATGAGTTGGAAATGCCTTCCAGTTTGTCTTTCACTCTGTCAGTCAAAAAAACAGCTTTCCTTTCTTATTGTCCCGAAAGCATTTCTTTCATAGAACGACTTGCCCGTAGGTCGTAATGCTACGAAGAAGTTGTTTGGTAAGCCTGTCTCTTCTTTATAGAAAGTAGCCTGATCTTTCCCTCAATCAGTCTGTCCAGTCAAGTCCTTGCTCCTTGCTCTTCTCATATCTGTTCTTCTCTTTGAAAGAATAGACTCTGGGACAGTTGACTTTCCTTCCCTTTCTTTGTTTGATGCGGAAGAGGGGGCAGGGCTTTAATACCCATTCCCTAGCCAACTATCTTTCCTTCTAAGACTGATAAGACTGCTGCCATTAAGGCAATGCAATTGTGAATGTCCGATCAATAGCAATAGTGCTGTGGCACTTCTTCTGACTTTCCTGTTGAGCTTCTGGAGGATTTGATATGGATGTCACTTGCCCTAGAATAAGTAGTTTCGTAATAGAATAGGATAGGAATTCAAGGTCTTAGCATACGGAATTTTCGGTGCACAGGCCAACTCGGAATAGAAAGAGCCCTTACTTTAGTATTAGTAGGACGAGTCTTCACTCTCGCTCCTCAATCTATCAATCGAGCGGCTCTCTTACTACCTCTACCGAATAAAATAAAGCATCGACTCTCACTGCCCGCTCTTACCTCACTGTCAAGCTATCCGAACAAGAAAAATGGATACCAACCCGGACTTGCAAGAGAGCTGCCTGGACTGGAGGACAACCATTCAAGCCGGAAAGATTGCCTACTTGTATGCGCTGCTGTTTTGGAGGGGAATCTTATGGATTTCGCATTGTACGTACCCCTATTTTATGTGGTCCTAACCGAGCTACTTTCACAATCACTGGGAAAGACCTATTGGCATTAGATTGGATGCCTTATTCATATATCTTTCTGCCATTGGAATTTTTTTTATCGACTCACGATGATGGGGTCAGAGGCTTTGGGCATTGGATGAGATGAAAAGGCAGGAGCTCCGTCCCTCCCTTGCAACCCATCTAATCCACCTAATCAAGCTTACGCGAATGGCTTATCCGATAAAGTCTCACTTTCGGATCATACAAAACTGTTGTAATATAGCTTGCTTGCTTTAGATTTGATATTCAATGGAATACGTTACTGGATAGGCGCTACAGGACTGGCAACCAAGAGGCCAAGGGAACTTACTTTGTTTTGGGTTAGGCGTACTTACTTGACCAACTAAACTCACTGAAGGGGGCCTTTTTTTCTCCGAGGAAAGTAGTTAAGGTCGAAAGCCTAGAATTAAAGAACTTTTTTGGAAGAAAGTTCCTATTGCTGTGCTCAAAGGCATGAAAGAAGATGGGTCAACACTCATGGCAAGTCCAAGATCAGCTGTGTAAGAAAAGGAGTCAATACATGTTCAAGTCGAATGCCGGGTGAGTGAATTCCGAAAGGAGAAGAGGCAGTGTCGGAAAGAAAAGCTTGAACGTGGCAATCGAGCTGACAAGGCATGGCAAGATACATTAAAAAAAAAGAATGAGCCAAATGCCGACCTAATAAGGACGCTTGGGGGAGACTTTTTAGTTTCCCGACAGGTCGATGTACAACCGACAGGTGAATGCTTTACCAAACTCGTGTACACTTTCATGTGTATTGATTTCCGCTTATTACATGCTTGGTTTCCTAAATTCTTTCTCCACAAGCACCCCCATTTTGAGGTACCATCAGCAGCAAGACCCTACAAATAAATGGCATCGCGAATCCCCTGACTTAACCACCACTTCTTGATCCCGTTCTTTCCAGCGTAGGGAAAAACTTTCTTGATTTGAAGGGAAATCCTTTCCTGAACGTGATGCTATTTGATCGGTGAGGAAGTTTTTTTCTGCGAATGCTTTCTTTCTATGAAATCCTCTTGCTATGTCTCACGAAGAGTAAGGGGACAGTCACAGGCCAGCTTACTAATAAATTTCGACTCCCTCAACTTGGTTGGTGTGCCTGCTTCTTCCGACCTCTATCCAAAGAAAGAATCGAGGCAATTCTTCCGGGTAGCACTTCAATGTTCAATGCCAATTTTGAAGACGCTAAGCGCGAGACCAGCCTTGGGCTAAGCAAAAAAGGTCCTGACTTTAGTAAGGTTAAGGTTACGAATCGAATCAAATTTTCGGGCTGAACCTTGGGAAAAACTTTATTCCTAGAATCTCAGTCCCTCTGCTCTGAGAAGGATTTCTAGCTAGTCTTCCTTATGCACCGGGGAAAGGACTTAAAGAATCGAGTTATTCACATTCAACTATGGAAATTCTTCTTAAGAGCTGAAAGCAAGAGTTCAGAGTGGCCAAGAAGAATCAAAGTTTATTAAATCAATCATTCCGCATAGGAGACATTCCTTAGCTAATTAATCTTTCTACGAGATTCTAATAATAGATCTTCTCTTGGATATGATAGATTTCTATTTTATTATAAGGAAAGGACGAGGGCGAGCTAATCAGTCTTGGGGAATGGGAGAAAAAGGATAAGAGTGAGATTCTACTTGCCGCTAAAGCCCTCACCCCAGGGGCAGGGAAAAGAGTAAAAACTGAAGAAAGAACATATTTTCACATGGCATTGGAGGTATGTAAATATCTATTTTCATGCTATTTCTCTTTTTCAAAGACCCTATTATATCACCACGCCCATCTACTGTATTGTAGTTAAAGCGACTACTACTATACGGATTGTTTTTTCCGTTGCTGTCACTCGTGGAATAATAAAAACTTTTTAACATGGTAAGTTGTAAGTCTTTATGGTTCAACCACCAGGCCCTGCTCTCTCCTTTGCCCCATAGGGTGATTGAGAAGGAGACGATATTTCCCAAGAGCTTTAGCTCGGAACCCTTCCCTTTGACCTTCGGTCTTTGAAGGTCCACCCGACCCCTTCGGGGTCGTAAGGCTTCAAAGAAGCCGCCCGACCTTCGGTCGTAAGGCTTCAAGGAAGCCGCTCTTGGGACCCTTCGGGCCATACGTAAGGAACCCGGCACGGCTTGCCGAGCCCAAAGAAGGAGAGCGCTTCCCCCGGAGCAGCGCCATAAGACGTTTTAGGGGGTGTCCTGTCAAAGGCACGTATCACGAAGGGCAGTTTTCCCTTTCTTTCGCTTGCCCACCGGGAATGGAAAGCCTCTCAAAAAGGGTCTGTCGATCATCCCGCCTGTTGATCCTGAGCCGTTACAGGAGGACGGAAATAGGCGCCAGGAGCTAAAGGATCGCCTGGGAATTAATAGTATCCCTAGGATCAAGGCCGAAGGACGCGCTTAAGACCTTTCCTCATGGTCGATCTTTTTCCTGCCCCATCGGGCGTTGAACATAGAGCATGCCAGAGGAATCGAAACTTAACACCTTCGCTTTCTTCCATGTCGTGTGGAAAGTACCATGGGAAGAGTTCACATATATAGCGGAAACAAAGGAATGTCTTATATAAGGGCGCCGCTCATCTTGGATTCCCGGTCTTCGACCTTCGGTCTTGAGGACACCGACCATTCCATGGTCTTAAGGTGCAGGGCAACGATCGACCTTCCAGGTCTCTTAAGGCTTATGCACGTTCCCATGTTCCCAAGTCTTCCTCATCTTCGATACGACCACCTTAGTGGTGTCACTCATAGATCAGCAAATCCATTTTTAAAATT